TTTTCCTTTAGTTGCTTTTCCTTTAGTTGCTTTTCCTTTAGTTGCTTTTCCTTTAGTTGCTTTTCCTTTAGTTGCTTTTCCTTTAGTTGCTTTTCCTTTAGTTGCTTTTCCTTTAGTTGCTTTTCCTTTAGTTGCTTTTCCTTTAGTTGCTTTTCCTTTAGTTGCTTTTCCTTTAGTTGCTTTTCCTTTAGTTGCTTTTCCTTTAGTTGCTTTTCCTTTAGTTGCTTTTCCTTGACTAACTTCTTCTTCTTCTTCTTCTTCTTCTTCTTCTTCTTTTCCTTTGAAATTTAAAAGAAGTAACTTCATAGGTCTAAGCCACGGGTTCATTTGATATGTCCTCTTACGTAGCAGAAATTCTGGGAAGAACCAATCTTCCTGATTCGAATCTTCCTCATTCGAATTCGCTCTGGGTGCCTTTAAGATTTCTTCATTCATTCCCATCCAATTAAAAAAGCTTTTTTTGTCTTTTTTTATTTCTGGATCTTCTTTGAGTTCTGGATCCTTTTGGATTTCTGGATCCAAGAGCATTTTTGGAACGATATCATAAATAAGACCTCTATTCTCATTCTCAATTATTTCAGAATTCTCATTCTCAATTATTTCAGAATTTTCATTCTCAATTATTTCAGAATTCTTAGTCTCAATCTTAGTATTTGTATTATGGTTAGGGTCGCTCTTTTTCCCGGCCTCCAAATTGACTAGATATTTTTCGAAAAACTTCCAATCAAAGTCCATATATTTTCTTTCAGGTTTTTTCTTGCGCATTTTTTTCAGAGACATATAAACCTTGTCTAGATAATTGTCTAGAGAATTCTTGTCTAGAAACTTCTTGTCTAGATAATCCTTGTAATAATCCGTTTCTAGATAAAGCGGGTCTAGAGAATCCTTGAAATAAACCTTGTCTAGAAAACTCTTGTCTAGATAATCCTTGTCATAATCCTTGTCTACATAAGTATTGTCTAGATAATTGTGTAGATAAGTATTGTCTCGATAAAGCTTGTCTAGAAACTTCTGGTCTAGTATACAATCCTTGAAATAAGTCTTGAAAACAATCTCCTCTGGTATATCAAATAAGTCGATCTCTTGGCCCTTATTTACTTGTAATGGCAATTTAGAAATAGAGGAGTCCTTCTTAGTTTCAGAAGAAATGTATTTATATGCTAAAAGATCATATTTATAGTTTTTCTTAAACTTAGTTTTTTGATTTCTTACTAATGAATATACTTCAGAATCATCTTGTTTTTTGGAATGAAGTAATGGGTCTTTTTCATATGAATCTCCTTTATTTAAATCGTTATTTTTAGGCGTATGGCGTCGGTTGACTTTATTTCGCCAGGTTTGTGCGCCTACTCGCTCCCAATGAACCTTAGATAAATTGTATTGAGACTGACCTCTTAACCAGTTTTTCCATGGATTCGTTCCAAAATTTCGAAGTTTCTTATGCTTTAATTCGGAATGAACTATTCCGTGTCTTTCAAAAGAATCCTTTATTGCAGTCTTAAGAAAAAAAGACGTTCCGCGATATTGAAGAACAGATCTTAACTTATTACTAACTAGGGTTTGTGATAATTTGTAAAATACATATGCTTGGGACAGGGAAGATAAATTTGGCAAGGAAGCAAATTTCGGAACAATCTGTGACTTCCGCTTATTTATATTTTTTATAGTCGAACTAAAGGTAATTCTTTTTTGATTTGTTTCAGTATTGGAAATGTCTTTCTCAAAAAATTTTTTTGTTAAATTGATTCTAGGAATCTTAATGATACATAAAAAGATATCTATGTATATTTTGTATATTTTTTCAATGAAAATTTTTTGAAAATAATTCCATTTACTTATTAATCGAACATTTCTTCTTTTTACAATTTTCAAAAAATTTTTTGCTGATTCTACATTATTATTTTGCTTTTTGTTGTTAGGACTATTATTTAGTCCTGTAGTTACTTTTTTTTTTTCTTTTATAATTCTTTCTATTTGATTTTTGATTGTGCTTGTTCTATTAATCAGATTTTGTATTTTTTCTTCTGAATTTGTAGAAGCTGTAGATCGAATTTGACTAACTGATTCATTAATTATCTCATTGCTGATTATAGAATCTTTTTCTTTTTGAGTTTCACTCGATTCATCTACTCCTATCCCTTTCAATCTTGTATTTTTTTTGATTATTTTCAAAATTGTGCTTTTTAGAACTAGAACCCTTTCTTTAAGCCGTTTTATGCTTTCTTTAAGCCGTTTTATGCTTTCTTTTGAGTTTCCTAGAACTCTAACAAAATTTTGCTTTATTTTTTGGTTGAAAACGCTTCTTATAAGTCGAAAGGCGCTCCCTTCCAATTTTTCTGCTGCTAATCTTTGACTTTTTTTGCCTAGTTCTTTAAAAATGGGCCCCCAAAAAATGGAAAAGGAACGGTTGGGTCGGGCACCACCCCAAGGATAGTCAGCTAGTCCCCAGAAAGACCTTATAAAAGCATAATCGTTGGTTACCCTTTGTCTATCATCCGCTGTGTGCCAAGGTTTCAACTCTAAAGGCCATAAAACTTTGACCTGAAGACCGTATTCCCACCACTCCTCCGGAAAGTTCTTGGTGGATATGACGCCTAGAGGCAAACCGTCATCGTTGCATAAAAGATGAGTCTCGTTTTCCCAGTCCTTTCTATCCTCAGCCCACTCGGGCTGCTGCAAAAATAAGATACGACCAATATTTTTAGCTATTATCGCTAAAGGCAATGCAATATATCTTCTAAAATAGGAGTTCAAAATTAATACGATACCTCGTACTCCTAGCCCATAATAAAGCTCATTCCATGAATCTATTCCATCCATCCGGTACAGCTCTTCGTCGGGGTCTAGGTCGATTTTCTCTTTTTTGATTCTTTTCGATTTTTTCCGTTCTTTCAATGCTTTGCTTTTTTTTTCGTCTATCTTCCTTTTTGTCTTCCTTTTTGTCTTCCTTTTTGTCTTCCCTTTTGTCTTCCTTTTTGTCTTCCTTTTTGTCTTCCCTTTTGTCTTCCTTTTTGTCTTCCCTTTTGTCTTCCTTTTTGTTTTTGTCTGTTCTTTCTTAGGTCCCTTAAGAGTGAAAAGGTCCCCTTTTTTGATTACAAACCTATGCATAAAATTTTTCATTTTCAAAACAAGGGGTTTCAATACCCTAAAAGAACTAGACAGTCTACTTTTTAAGAAGCCAAAAAAAAGAGGGGAATGCGGAAACATTTCAATCTTTCTTACAATAACTCCGTTTTTACGCCTTAGGGGGCTCGCAATACCTTTGATGTCATCCTGCTGCCAAAATTGCTTGCGCACCGCTTTCAAGGAGCTCTTCCACGCTTCGCCTTTCCACTCGAGATTGGTCAAGGGGCTGCCAACGTGAACATGAGCAAGGCTTTTCTCAAAGTCAATACTATAAGGGTCTCCCCCACTCTTGATCAAATCCTTCTTAACCTTCTCATTAATCGGTTTACCAATGTCCGAATCAATCATGTTACTATCTTTAGAAAGCTTTTTCATAAGTACTTCTTTAGTATTCTTAGTCAAAATAATTTCATATTTGTATTGTGCTGATATAATATCAAAGCACTCATCCTCTCCCCGATTGGTCACAAAGGGTTCGCCCCAGTCGTATGCGACCTCGCGGACTAATACGTATGACCAGCGAGGGACGCGTTGACCGATGTGCGCTCGTCCCACACCTTCTCCCATTTTATAAGTCCTTAGTTGCTGTAGCTTTTTTAGTTTTCGCTGGTTCCAATCAATGCTTCCCCCCCCTTTTTCCCAAGGCTTAGAAAAAAATTTTGCCAAAGGATTATAATATAATTTTCCTTCTGCTCTTAGTTTTAGTGTTTTACTTTTTAGTATCGCGAACATTCTCTCTTCATATTTTGGGGACTCTAAAATGCAACCTGGCAAAAGGGTCTCATGAATTTGATTTAGAGCAAGGATTTGCTTAAGTTGAGATTCTGTAGGTTCATCGTCGATTCTTTCACGAGATTTTTTAGTTCCATTTTTTTTTCTTCGACGAGATTGCATTGCATTCTGGACTTTTTCACGAGATTGCATTGCATTCTTTTTTCTTCGACGAGATTTCATTGCATTTTTTTTTCTTCGACGAGATTGCATTGCATTCTTTTTTCTTCCACGAGATTTAATTACATTGTAGACTTTTTCACGAAATTCACCCAAGTGACTAAGTGCCCTTTCTTCGCTTAGACGTGCTTCTTCGCGTCGACGTGCTTCTTCGCGTAGACGTGCTTCTTCGCGTAGACGTGCCTCTTCTTCGCTTTTCTCCTGTTCTTTGCTTTTCGGTGCCTTTTCTTCGCTTTTCTCCTTTTCTTCGCTTTTCTCCTTTTCTTCGCTTTTCTCCTTTTCTTCGCTTTTCTCCTTTTCTTCGCTTTTCTCCTTTTCTTCGCTTTTCTCCTTTTCTTCGGGATCCTCGATTACGTCGAGAAACTTTTTGATTCTTCCACGAGAGGGCCCATTCAACAAAGGATCATACCTTTTTGGTAGGCAGAGGCAGGTTTCGTTCATTTTCTCAATACAAACCCGAGTCCTTTTGTCGAGTATATCCAGAAAAAGAAATCCCGTGTCTAGAGCCTCAATTCTCTTTATAAACTCGTTATTTAAGTTGTTTTGTCTTTGTTTGTTCTTATAAAGCCAATCTTTGTCTAGTTTATCAAAGGAGAGTCTTTCTACTGTGGACGAAGATATCATCCCTTTCGTCAGTTCCTTAAAACTAGAAAAACTAGGAGGATCTGTAAAAGATATTCTTTTTTTTCCATCACTTCGGCATGTATCAAAAAAATATTGTGAAACTTCCTTTCTTACAGCCCCAAAAAAGTGTTGATTGCTTATGTATCGTACTGGACGAGTCCATTGAAACTTATAAAAATCGGACGCTAAAATGCCTTCCACCACTATGGGTTCTTTTTGATCTTTTTCTTCATCCAGATCCGCTCCCCAACGAGGGGGAGGAATTTCTTCTTTGAATAGCACTTTTTTTCGTGCAATCT